TCCGTTGTAAATAAATGATCTTATCATAGATCCATTGTGGTCTGGAAATTATTATTTTTTTATTATTATATAATAATGGAAACAGCAACCCTAGTCGCCATCTCTATATCTGGTTTACTTGTAAGTTTTACTGGGTATGCCTTATATACTGCTTTTGGGCAACCCTCTCAACAACTAAGAGATCCATTCGAGGAACACGGGGACTAGTTGAAGTAATGAGCCCCCCAAGATTGGGAGGCTCATTACTTCAATTAAGATAATGAAAAATCATTTCACCTTTTTAGTTGGAACTTTAGGCGGTTCTCGAAAAAAGATAGCGAAAAAAATTATTCCTAGAGTCGATACTAAGAGGAATGTATAAACTAATGCTTCCATAGATTCAATCGTGGTTTACAATTATAGCTTCCATATCTGTTTATTTAGAGCGTTCCCGGATAAAAAAAGAGCAAGAGTCAAGACAAAGAAAAGGCGGCGATTCAAATCAAGATGTCCCCAGTACCCTATGTCAAATTACAAAAAGAAAATAGAGACGAAAAATCAGAGATTAATGTTGTATCAAACTACTTGTCTTCTTGTAGTTGGATCTCCAAGTTTTTGGAATGCTCCAAATTCCACCTGAGCGTCTAAATCTGGATCAATACCAGCAAAAACATCTCTAAACAAGGTTCGAGAGCCATGCCAAATGTGTCCGAAGAAGAAGAGCAGGGCAAACGAAGCATGTCCAAAAGTAAACCAACCCCTTGGACTACTACGAAAAACACCATCGGATTTCAAAGTAGCACGATCTAATTCAAAAATTTCACCCAATTGTGCGCGTCTAGCATATTTTTTCACAGTAGCAGGATCACTATAACTGACTCCATTTAGTTCACCACCATAGAACTCAACAGTTACACCTACTTGTTCAACACTATACTTCGATTCTGCCCTTCGAAAAGGAACATCGGCTCTAACAATTCCGTCTCCGTCTACCAAAACAACCGGAAATGTTTCAAAAAAAGTAGGCATACGACGTACAAAAAGCTCACGCCCTTCTTTATCTCTAAATAGAGGATGTCCTAACCACCCAATAGCTATTCCATCCCCGTTATCCATTGAACCTGCTCTGAACAATCCACCCTTTGCCGGATTATTTCCGATGTAATCATAAAAAGCTAATTTTTCAGGAATTTTAGACCAAGCTTCGGATAAGCTTTGATTTTCAGCCAGCCCAGTACCAACTCTTCGATATATTTCTTGCTGGAAGTATCCTTGATCCCATTGATAACGAGTGGGACCAAATAATTCAATGGGGGTAGTTGCTGAACCATACCACATAGTTCCAGCAACAACAAAAGCTGCAAAAAAGACAGCAGCGATACTACTGGAAAGCACGGTTTCAATATTTCCCATACGTAATCCTTTGTATAGACGTTGGGGCGGGCGGACACTAAGATGGAATAGGCCCGCCAATATGCCCAATGTCCCTGCTGCAATATGATGAGAGGCTATTCCTCCCGGAACAAAAGGATCAAAACCTTCCACACCCCACGCTGGATTTACAGATTGTACTTTTCCGGTTAGCCCATAAGGATCAGACACCCATATTCCAGGACCATACAATCCTGTTACATGAAAAGCACCAAACCCAAAACAAGCCACTCCTGAGAGAAATAAATGAATTCCAAAGATCTTGGGCAAATCTAAAGAAGGTTTTCCTGTACGTTCATCACAAAAGATTTCTAGATCCCAATACACCCAATGCCAGATAGCTGCCAAGAAGCACAAGCCAGAAAACACAATATGCGCCCCAGCCACACCTTCATAACTCCAAATACCCGGATTCGTTATAGTTCCTCCTGTAATACTCCAACCACCCCATGAATTGGTTATTCCTAAACGAGTCATGAAGGGTATAACGAACATACCTTGTCTCCACATTGGATCGAGAACGGGGTCAGAAGGATCAAAAACTGCTAATTCATATAGAGCCATCGAGCCGGCCCAACCAGCAACCAAAGCTGTATGCATTATATGGACAGCCAGCAAACGACCGGGATCATTCAATACGACGGTATGAACACGATACCAAGGCAAACCCATGGAATACCCCCTTATCAACGAAAGATAGACACTATGTAACTTTATTGCACTGGAAAAAACTATGTTATGGACCTCCCTTTTTCAGTGGATTATCTCGGAGAAAGGATTCCATTTTTTTTTTAGTATTTTAGTCAGAATGTCACAATTCTGTTTGTAGGAACAAAGAGAAGCAGATCTATTCTATACCAGATAAGTACCAATACGCAATGGGAGGTTGACTCCATTTTAGATGAGCGAATGCATACGGATTTGTTCATCATTCAAAGAGCCTATTCGTAAGAATTTTACTTTATTCATTTTGTCTTCTTTTTTTTTATGTTATGAACTTATCGAATCTGCGCAAATAACAAATAAAATAAAACAAAAAAATAAAGAAAATAGAAAAAATAATAAAATAAAAGCCAATATCCAATATAATATTATTAAGACAATAAATTCATATAATATTATTAAGACAATAAATTCATTTAAGACAATAAATTCATTGTTACGCTTTCACATCAAAGTGAAATAGAGTACTTCATTTTTTTTTATTTCATTTAATGCCTATTGGTGTTCCAAAAGTCCCTTTTCGAAATCCCGGAGAGGATAGTTCAAATTGGATTGACGTATAGTGCGACTTGTCAGAGACATTGGGTCATTATGGGATTTCCCCGTTCTCTACCCCGATCGAGATATCCTCTGTTTCACCAAAGAAGGATTGATTAAATCATCCAAAAATTAGAGCGTGAAGTGGCAATAAAGTGCAATTAGATCTATGCTTTGGAGGTATTCAGATTAATATTATCAATTAGAATAATTTATGGTTAGCTTGTTTGGACCAATAAAATGAAGTATCCAGGCTCCGCTTAGAAAAACCCAATTAGTACTATATCCATGATTACTATTTGTATCATATTCTATTTATAAATTTTATAAATTAGAAATAGGAGTAATTTAAAACTACTAATCATAATCAATCGAATAATTTGATAAATACGTCAAATATTTTGTGGAAGGCGTGAAATGAATTGAAAAAAAAAAAAGGAAGTTGTAGCAAAAAGACACGGTATTGGGGGCATTTGCCCTATATGTGCAAATCCAAATCGGGCAGATCTTTACTCGGAGTAGAGCACAAACCTAAAAGAATTAAAGAAGCCCACTCAGGAACAAGAGAATGTTATCGTGATTTGAATTGGATCCCGATGAAAGAATACATCAATGAGAAGTTAGTTTGATAAGTTTAATGAATTTTTTTTTTATTATAGGTAAACGGGTAAAAAAACCATCTTTCTTGAAAAATGGAGGAAAAACCCCTTCGTTATTCGTTAAATGGGATCTACATATTGATTCTTTTTTTCGCGATTTTTGATGAACCGTATGCATCAAAAGGTGCATGTACGGTTCCTAAGGGATAGAATTTGATCCTAATCAACCGACTTTATCGAGAAAGATTACTTTTTTTAGGTCAAGATATTGATAGTGAGATCTCGAATCAACTTATCGGTCTTATGGTATATCTCAGTACAGAAAGTGAGATCAAAGATTTGTATTTGTTTATCAACTCTCCTGGCGGATGGGTAATACCCGGAATAGCTATTTATGATACTATGCAATTTGTGCGACCAGATGTACAAACAGTATGCATGGGATTAGCCGCTTCAATGGGATCTTTTATCCTGGTCGGAGGAAAAATTACCAAACGTCTAGCATTCCCTCACGCTTGGCGCCAATGAGTTTTTATTTTATTTGAAAGAAAAAAGAAAACTATGCCTTCGCCATATGAAATATGAATATTAAGTAATAATAGCATGGCATTTCGAATTCAATATAAGAAATTTTTTTATTTCGTTTTAACATTAGATTATGTATTGAAAGAGTAGTATGAGATATTAGGGGTAGTTCCGATTTTATCGGGAGCCTATTTCAGTGTCGCAAACTTTTTTTTTGTTTTCACACCAGAAGGTTCTTAATGCTATTTATATTATTATGAATTATGAAAGAGGACAAAAAAAAAAAGATTATATTCTTTTTTCTTTTTTTTATTTGAAAAAAAAAAAAGAAACTTTGGGATTGCTAAATCACCGATGAAATAAAGCAACGGAGCCACCATAGTATTTTGTTTTTCTTAATTCCTCCCAAGGAAAGGGTGGTCATTGTATCATTTACCGACCTAGGCTTTGTAGACTCTCTATTTTTCTTCGGTAAAAGTGAATTCTCTTGTAGAGCCGTATGCAATGCGCAAGCAATGCCTGTACGGTTGTTCAATTCTATCTTTTTTTTTTTTATTCTTTATCTCTTCTCGTGACCTTCTTATGCGAGATAAAGTAACCCTTTATTATCTTATATCATCAGGGTAATGATCCATCAACCTTTTGCTGCTTTTTATGAAGCACAAATAGGAGAATTTGTCCTGGAAGCGGAAGAACTACTGAAACTGCGCGAAATCCTCACAAGGGTTTATGCACAAAGAACAGGCAAACCCTTATGGGTTGTATCTGAAGACATGGAAAGGGATGTTTTTATGTCAGCAGCAGAAGCCCAAGTTCATGGAATTGTTGATCTTGTAGCAGTTGCATAAAAAATAGCAGGAATTTCACACAAATCGCGATTTGAGATTTTAGTTTCTTACCGAGGTTTCATATTCTATTAATTTGAATTTTATTAATTTTAATATTTAATAAAATATTAAAATAGAATATGAATATAGAAAGAATTCATAATCATCCGGTTAGGATCGATCTAAACCAGCCCATTATGCATACGATTCAACATGCCAACTATTAAACAACTTATTAGAAACACAAGACAGCCAATCAGAAATGTCACCAAATCCCCCGCTCTCGGGGGATGCCCTCAGCGCCGAGGGACATGTACTAGGGTGTATGTGCGACTCGTTCAGATTTCAGATTGTGGGTTGGGACAAAAGAAAGAATTTTTCCACTATCCGTGATCAGTACCGATGAATAGGATAGAATGGAAGACTCCCCTTCACTATCTAAAAATCTAAAATGAAAAAAAAAAAAGATCTAGAATATGCTTCTATTGTGTATCAAATTTATGGTTTCTATTGGTGCAAATTCAATTACCTCAATTTTCAATTGAAAATGCGAAAGAATTCCCCATTGGTAGCAAATGATTATCTGTTAAGCAGGGCAAATCTTATTTAAATTAAAAAGCCGAAAATGGATGCCTCTACTCTTGCAAGAACGGACTAACAAGGTCAGCTAATCAGCTAATCCACATAATTAAATACCGTTACTGTAAAAACGGATCTCGTTGTGAAAGACCTACTACTGGGGAATTCATGGGTAGAGCCAAAAAGTGTAAACTGTACAAGTTAACAATAGCATTGATTCGATCAAGTAAGGGGCTCCGGTGTATAGAGAGGACCTCGCCGTTTAAGAAATAACCATAGAAACGATGGAACCCACTATTTATTTATCCATTTCTATTTACTACTTAATTACTACTTATTTTTATTTACTATATTTTTGTTATTTTTGTTTGATACCTAGTACCAATAAGATTTCTTATTTCAAGGCGAAATGCTTATAAAAAAAAAAGAAAAAATAGTGGTTGGGAAGGTTAGAGTAGCAAAAGCCGTTGGAATTATTATTTTATACATTGGAAGAATCCGTTTTGTTATTCTAGAAAAGGGAAAAAGAATAACTGAAAGAAAGGAAATCGATTAGTTATTTATCAAAGTTTCGTTTATTCAATGACCAGAATTAGACGAGGATATATAGCTCGGAGGCGTAGAACAAAAATTCGTTTATTCACATCAAGCTTTCGTGGGGCTCATTCAAGACTTACTCGAACTATTATTCAACAAAGAATAAAAGCTTTGTTTTCGGCCTATCGGGATAGAGATAGGCACAAAAGAAATTTTCGGTGTTTATGGGTCACTCGTATAAATGCAGCAATTCGCGAGAATGCAGTATCCTATAGTTATAGTACATTAATAAACAATCTGTACAAGAGACAGTTGCTTCTTAATCGTAAAATACTTGCACAACTAGCTATATTAAATAGGAATTGCCTTTATCTGATTTCCAATGACATGATAAAATAAGGAGATTGGAAGGAATCCTTCGGAATGTTTGACTTTGACATGGAATTACTTGGAAAATGAATTCCGGGAAGGTAGAATAGAAATAAGTATGATAAAATATGATCATAATATGATCAAGTAGTCAAACTGAACAAAAACATTCAATAAAAAAATATTTATTTTTTTATTTACTTTACCCAATTCGTTTTTTTTACGACACGACAATCAAATCTGTATTCCTGGATTTTTCTCGAACAAAACATCAACCGACGTTTGAGTTCGGATTGAAATTTTGATTCAATTAAAGAGTAAGCCTATTTTTTTCTGGTTCTAAGACCCGTAGTTCGAGCGACCAACTCGTTTTTTTCAAATTGTCTTTCATTATTAAGAAAGGGTAATGAAGATAAAATACGAGCTTGTTTTATAGCAATGGTAATTAATCGTTGTTGTTTTAAAGTCAATCTATTCACCCGTCTAGATAATATTTTTCCTTGTTCACTAATAAATCGACTAATTAAACTCATGTTTCTATAATCAATTCGATCCCCCGATCCAATCGGGGGCAGACGCCTACGAAGAGATCGCTTGGGCTTAAGAAAAAGTCGCTTGGATTTATCCATGGCTTGTTTATTTTATTCCTTTTTTCGAGAATCCTATTTCCTTTGATCGGATCAAAAATGCTAATGATTTCGAATTAAGAAATAGGATTTTGCTTATTTCTATTTAAATATATATATTAACATATGATATGCTAATATATGATATGTCAATATGTCATTTTTCATCTTCCTTGTAAAAGTCACACGCAGTTGATCGATTCCATCTATTTCTTTATCTCCCCGTGAATTGTATGTTTGTAACAATAGGGACAGAATTTTCTCAACTCCAATCGACTAGGCCTATTGTGTCGATTCTTTTGAGTAATATATCTAGAAATGCCTATTGATTTCTTATTAACACTCTTTCGAACACAACTGGTACATTCTAAAATAACCCTTATTCGGACGTCTTTACCATTGGCCATGAACCTCCTTTTGGTTTTTATTCACTCAACTCTTCTATTTTCCTATCCGAAACGAAGAAGAAAAGAAGGAAAAAATACAAGTTACTAACTCGAAATCAAATTATGAAAGATTTTGTTGCCGCCAATATAGTAATAGTAAAAATAAGTAATACAATGATTAAAAATTATATTTACATTAGAAGTATATTTAGATTAGAAGTTTAGATTAGAATAGAAGTACAGTCTTTCTATTTTATTTCAACTTCTTGTATGATATTGTTGCCCTAACCGCATTTCCACTTCTGTATCTCTTAATTTAATTAAAGATTTAATTAAAGTAAATTTACTTGAAGTTTGAACCCAGTTTCGTGTTTGGCTGAGGTTGAATCCACTTTTATTCTTTCTCTTTTCTAACTTATTCGAATTAGAAAAAAGGGGGTAGTAGTCAGAGATATTAAATTGTGTCTCTAAGTTTCTTCACCCCCCCGTGTTAATAACTAGAATGAAAAAAAAGGGAATGTCAAAGCATCCGGGAAAAAACGATTGATCTCTATCAATAGACCTGCTAAAGACCCGAACCATAGAGTACTTATTACTGGCGCTACGGATAGATATGTTTTTAGATCTCGCATAAAAAATCCTCCTTCTGTATTCTTTATTGTAATACATAACGGCAATACATATATGATCAGATGTATATATGTAGTTAAATTAAAGGACACTCGCATTTGTTTTGTACGCGGAATTCTTAATTCAAATTGAGAAATGTACAATAATTTGATAGATAAGATTTTCCTCTTCTTTTCTTAAAAGAACAAAATACGTCTCTTTCCGTCTGGGCATTCACGAAATTTACGACGGGTTTCCTATTTTTTTTTTTTCATATGTATATAAGTTTATTATTATATGTATTATATGTTATATGATATGAGACAAAAAAAAAGAAGAAATGGCAAGATAAGTTATGTATCTCAATGGAGAAAATGAAATGAAATAAGTATGTGGAAAACAAGACAGGGATTCTCTACAATGACATTGTAGACCAATTGAAAGGGATGTAGCGCAGCTTGGTAGCGCGTTTGTTTTGGGTACAAAATGTCACGGGTTCAAATCCTGTCATCCCTACTTATTACTTCGCCTCTGAGCAATACAATAACAAGGGATCAATTGAGATCAATTAAAATTAGGCATACCTAATCATAAATTAATATAATATTCTTTAATATCATATTATTATTTATTATATTTATATATAATATAGTTTATATATGAGATAGTATAGGCATTCAAGATGTAGTGGAGTCAAAAAAAAAGAATCTTTTTACTTACAGCTTTCTTTTTTGTAATAAAAAAGCGCTCTTAGTTCAGTTCGGTAGAACATGGGTCTCCAAAACCCAATGTCGTAGGTTCAAATCCTACAGAGCGTGATTCCATTCTTGTTTTGTTAAGTCAAAAATTTTAGGGAAAAGCTTGAACATCAATCTTAATTTGACCTCCTGTGGATTAAAAAAAGGAGGAGGTCAAAAAAAAGGGTATTAATTAATCAAAGATCCAACTGGTCACCACGTCTGTATTGTAAATAAGCAGTTACGAATAATCCAGCCAAAGTAATAGGAATTAGACCTAAGACGATTCCAAATAGAAAAACTTCAATCATTTCAATTTGTTTGAAAAGAAGAAAAAGGAGGTAATATCTATCCTTAAATATTAATGCATATTGCCCATAAATCTCAATAACCAAGAATTGGAAATTGACACGGTAAGGAACTAGAAAATGGAATACTGCAAAAAAAAAATTCTTTTTTTTTTTATGAATTGTTCATTCAATTAATTTCAAATAAGTCGTATCTTGCTCAGACTAATAAATAGAACTAAAGTTATAGTTAAAGCTACTAACAGAAAACCAAAATAACTAGTTAGAGTGGGCATGAAGGAGCTAAATAAACTATTTTTTTTTATCCATATATTTGTAAAATACTTTCCTAAATTCAATTTTTTAAAGATACGAAGATAAGCAAAAATACCAATTGAAAGTTTTTTATTTATTAATCATTTATCAATCATTATCATTATAGATTATAGACAACACTCGAAAAAAAAAAGAGCGATATAAGTAGAAAAAGAAATCAACTCATCATCTAAAAATCTACCTATCCTATCTCCGAATCAAAAGATTCATTGGACAACTCTTGAAAAATAAAAGAACAAACTAAATTGAAATATTAAAATAATAATATATTAGAAAAACTGTGTTGTATAACTTCATTCAAAGAAACTGTCTTTGAATCAAATCACTATGTAAATCGCTACGGAATAAAATTGGAAAATCATTTCTATGTTGATCACTTCTTTTAGTTTATTTATTTATTTGTTATTTATTTGTATCGAATCCATTTTTTTTTTTAGATTTTAGAACGAAAAGTAACCCTCTATTTTTCTTTATAATATCTTTTACTTTTTTTTTCTTTCCATATTAAAAAAAAAAAAACCTCTTTGTAGTTTAATTAAGTATCAAGAAAATCAAGAAAAACCTTTTGCATCGAATACAAGAACAAGAATACACACATTCAGAATATTGATTCTTACAATTATTTTTTCGCTGTTCTCTCGAATATTCTCTACTGCCAGTACTTGTTTCTGGACAACTAAGCAATTCCTTAAAATGAAAAAAAGATTTCAACAAAAAACTCTTATTCTACAAGTACGAAGGGGAGGGAGTTAGATTTCGCATCTAATTGAATTGTGAATTCGGGGAATAGGCTAATCTCTTTTATGAATTTTTATTATTAATTATTAGAAAACAACCCGTCAAATTCACATTTTTCTCTAATCTATGGTACACGGTTCTACAGTGACAAGAAAAAGAAAAGACTAAAGAAATT